TCGGGTGACGGAATAAGGCGCCCAGAAGTGACGAGCAGTCGCGGTCGAAGCTTGGCTCTAGGCGATAGGCTAGCAGTAAGCTTGGCTACAGCGAAGCGCTTACCAAGCGCGAAGGATTCGTTCCTCTCCGGATGCGCGAACCTCCAAGTCAAGCGCGCTAGCGCGCTTGACCAAGGCTTTCTCTGATAGGGGCGCGGGTCGAGCGTCTTCAAACCTTCGCCACTTGAGCCGTATGCGGGGGAACTCGCACGTGCGGTTCTTAGGGGGGAGAGCTAGTAGGAACCATCCTATCCCAATAGCGTATATTTGGAGCTCAATATGAAATCCTATTTTATTGCAAGACCCGTTCGGATAAGGGAAAACTCCAGAGATTGCTTCGAAGTAAGATCCTTGCGTTGACCCTTTCCTGAACCAGAACCGGGGGGGGGAGAGGAAAGAAAAGGGGATCAAAATTTCCCATCAATAAAGTGAGGGCTTTCCGGACCTTCCCCACCCCTCTTTCCATTCTTCCTTCCCCTCTCACTCCCCCTTTTTCAAGAAAGAAGCCCCGCTCCCTAAGAAGGGGCCCCTCTCTGATAAGGAAGGAAACGAAAGAATCTCCATTTTATGACAAATCCGGTCCGATGGCTGTTCTCCACTAACCACAAGGATATAGGGACTCTATATTTCATCTTCGGTGCCATTGCTGGAGTGATGGGCACATGCTTCTCAGTATTGATTCGTATGGAATTAGCACGACCCGGCGATCAAATTCTTGGTGGGAATCATCAACTTTATAATGTTTTAATAACAGCTCACGCTTTTTTAATGATCTTTTTTATGGTTATGCCGGCGATGATAGGTGGATCTGGTAATTGGTCTGTTCCGATTCTGATAGGTGCACCTGACATGGCATTTCCACGATTAAATAATATTTCATTCTGGTTGTTGCCGCCAAGTCTCTTGCTCCTATTAAGCTCAGCCTTAGTAGAAGTGGGTAGCGGCACTGGGTGGACGGTCTATCCGCCCTTAAGTGGTATTACCAGCCATTCTGGAGGAGCAGTTGATTCAGCAATTTCTAGTCTTCATCTATCTGGTGTTTCATCCATTTTAGGTTCTATCAATTTTATAACAACTATCTCCAACATGCGTGGACCTGGAATGACTATGCATAGATCACCCCTATTTGTGTGGTCCGTTCCAGTAACAGCATTCCCACTTTTATTATCACTTCCGGTACTGGCAGGGGCAATTACAATGTTATTAACCGATCGAAACTTTAATACAACCTTTTCTGATCCCGCAGGAGGGGGAGACCCCATATTATACCAGCATCTCTTTCGGTTCTTCGGTCATCCAGAGGTGTATATTCCCATTCTGCCTGGATCCGGTATAATAAGTCATATCGTTTCGACTTTTTCGGGAAAACCGGTCTTCGGGTATCTAGGCATGGTTTATGCCATGATCAGTATAGGTGTTCTTGGATTTCTTGTTTGGGCTCATCATATGTTTACTGTGGGCTTAGACGTTGATACCCGTGCCTACTTCACCGCTGCTACCATGATCATAGCTGTCCCCACTGGAATTAAAATCTTTAGTTGGATCGCTACCATGTGGGGGGGTTCGATACAATACAAAACACCCATGTTATTTGCTGTAGGGTTCATCTTTTTGTTCACCATAGGAGGACTCACTGGAATAGTCCCGGCAAATTCTGGGCTAGACATTGCTCTACATGATACTTATTATGTGGTTGCACATTTCCATTATGTACTTTCTATGGGAGCCGTTTTTGCTTTATTTGCAGGATTTTACTATTGGGTGGGTAAAATCTTTGGTCGGACATACCCCGAAACTTTAGGCCAAATCCATTTTTGGATCACTTTTTTCGGGGTTAATCTGACCCTCTTTCCCATGCATTTCTTAGGGCTTTCGGGTATGCCACGTCGCATTCCAGATTATCCAGATGCTTACGCTGGATGGAATGCCCTTAGCAGTTTTGGCTCTTATATATCCGTAGTTGGGATTCGTCGTTTCTTCGTGGTCGTAACAATCACTTCAAGCAGTGGAAATAACATAACAAGGGCGAACATTCCTTGGGCTGTTGAACAAAATTCAACCACACTGGAATGGCTGGTACAAAGTCCTCCAGCTTTTCATACTTTTGGAGAACTTCCAGCTATCAAGGAGACGAAAAGCTATGTGAAGTAAAAGAAGGAAGAAAAGGTCGCCGACTGCTACTAAGAACCTAACAGAACTTTTCAAAATGCGGGTTCCAACGAAGAAGAGTTGAGGACCAACTTCGACCTAATTTAAGAGTTAAGAAAGCAAGCTCAGTTCAGAATGGCTACTTACCAACAGAGGATAGCGAGGTACTACAAGGCCAGAGTGAAATTTGGAAATTTGATCGAGCTGAGCCGGAGCTGCTCCTACTGACTATGACTGGACAGCAGTGGACTCTTTCTCAAAGTCTGACCCTGCCACCTATATTTGATTTGATGAAGCAACCATCACTGAAGCA